GTCCTTGTAGCTTATATAAAGCATGACGCTGAAGACGCCAAGATGGTCGCTATACGCACCCAAGGACAAAAGACTTAGTCCTAACCTTACCGTTGGTTGTTGCTAGGGATATACATGCGAGTATCCGCGTTCCAGTGTAGACGCCCTGGGTACCCTAACTTAGGTCGACAGGAGCAGGTATCAGGCACACCAATTCATCCGTAGCCCAAAACGCCTTGCAATTGCCACGCCCCCACGGGTCCTCAGCAGTAGTTAACATTAAGCAATGAGTGTAAACTTGACTTAGCCATAGCAAATCTAGGGTCGGTAAATCCTGTGCCAGCCACCGCGGTCATACAGGAGACCCAAGTCAACGTTATAACGGCGTAAAGTGTGGTCACATGTTATCCAAAGTAGCTAAGATTAAAAAGCAACTGAGCCGTCGCAAGCTAAAGATGCCCATAAGGCCTCCACCAAAGAAGATCTTAGACAAACGATTTATTGAAACCCACGAAAGCCAGGGCCCAAACTGGGATTAGATACCCCACTATGCCTGGCCCTAAATCTTGATGCTCGATCTTACCGGAGCATCCGCCCGAGAACTACGAGCACAAACGCTTAAAACTCTAAGGACTTGGCGGTGTTCCAAACCCACCTAGAGGAGCCTGTTCTGTAATCGATGATCCACGATATACCTGACCATTCCTTGCCCGAACAGCCTATATACCGCCGTCGCCAGCCCACCCAGCATGAAGGCCCAACAGTGGACGCAATAGCCATACCCCGCTAATAAGACAGGTCAAGGTATAGCCTATGGAATGGAAGCAATGGGCTACATTTTCTAAGCTAGAACACAACGGCAAAGGGATATGAAACTGTCCCTGGAAGGCGGATTTAGCAGTAAAGTGGGACAATCGAGCCCTCTTTAAGCCGGCCCTGGAGCACGTACATACCGCCCGTCACCCTCCTCAAAAGCGCCCCCCCCCCATAACTAATAAGCTACACAGCCAAAGAGGAGGTAAGTCGTAACAAGGTAAGTGTACCGGAAGGTGCACTTAGACTACACCAAGACGTAGCTTTAATGAAAGCATTCAGCTTACGCCTGAAAGATATCTGCTCACACCAGATCGTCTTGATGCCAAACTCTAGCCCAACATACATAACCCAGAATAACTAAACTACTACCTCAAACCCAACTAAAGCATTTATTAGTCCCAGTATAGGCGATAGAAAAGACACCTTTTGGAGCGATAGAGATCACGTACCGTAAGGGAAAGATGAAATAGTAATGAAAAAATAAGCTAAAAACAGCAAAGATCAACCCTTGTACCTTTTGCATCATGGTCTAGCAAGAAAAACCAAGCAAAATGAATTAAAGTTTGCCACCCCGAAACCCAAGCGAGCTACTTACGAGCAGCTAATATTGAGCGAACCCGTCTCTGTTGCAAAAGAGTGGGATGACTTGTTAGTAGAGGTGAAAAGCCAATCGAGCTGGGTGATAGCTGGTTGCCTGTGAAACGAATCTAAGTTCACTCTTAATTCTTCTCCAAGGAACATAAAAACCCCAATGAAGCGAATTAAGGGCTATTTAAAGGAGGTACAGCTCCTTTAAAAAAGAATACAATCTCTACGAGCGGATAAATAATTATACGACAAAATTACTGTGGGCCCTCAAGCAGCCATCAACAAAGAGTGCGTTAAAGCTCTGTACTCTAAAAATACAAGAACTATATGACTCCCTCCTCACTAACAGGCTAACCTATGACAATAGGAGAATTAATGCTAGAATGAGTAACCAGGGTTCTCCCTCTTCGACGCAAGCTTACATCAGTACATTATTAACAAGCCACCATATACGATCAATCCAACAAGCACAGTATTAAGTATCTTGTTAACCCGACAGAGGAGCGTCCATTAAGAAAGATTAAAACCTGTAAAAGGAACTAGGCAAACACGTCAAGGCCCGACTGTTTACCAAAAACATAGCCTTCAGCAAACCCACAGACAAGTATTGAAGGTGATGCCTGCCCGGTGACCTGATGTTTAACGGCCGCGGTATCCTAACCGTGCAAAGGTAGCGCAATCAATTGTCCCGTAAATCGGGACTTGTATGAATGGCTAAACGAGGTCTTAACTGTCTCTTACAGGCAATCGGTGAAATTGATCTCCCTGTGCGAAAGCAGGGATGCACACATAAGACGAGAAGACCCTGTGGAACTTCAAAAACAGCGACCACCCCAAAATACATCTACCCCCACCCCGGGCTCACTTACCCTACGGGCTACTGGTTCGCATTTTTTCGGTTGGGGCGACCTTGGAGCAAAACAGAACCTCCAAAAATTAGACCAAACCTCTAGACTGAGAGCAACACCTCTACGTGCTAATAGCATCCAGACCCAATATAATTGATCAATGGACCAAGCTACCCCAGGGATAACAGCGCAATCTCCTCCAAGAGTCCATATCGACGAGGAGGTTTACGACCTCGATGTTGGATCAGGACATCCTAGTGGTGCAGCAGCTACTAAGGGTTCGTTTGTTCAACGATTAACAGTCCTACGTGATCTGAGTTCAGACCGGAGTAATCCAGGTCGGTTTCTATCTATGATGAACTCTTCCCAGTACGAAAGGATAGGAAAAGTGAGGCCAATACCACAAGCAAGCCTTCGCCTTAAGTAATGAAATCAACTAAATTACAAAAGGCTATCACTCCACCCACGTCCTAGAAAAGGACTAGCTAGCGTAGCAGAGCCCGGTAAATGCAAAAGGCTTAAGTCCTTTAACTCAGAGGTTCAAATCCTCTCCCTAGCTTTACTTTTCTCCCATCACACCATGACCAACTACCCCCTCCTAATCAACTTTATCATGGCCCTCTCCTACGCTCTACCTATTTTAGTAGCAGTAGCCTTCCTTACACTAGTAGAACGAAAAATTCTAAGTTACATGCAAGGCCGAAAAGGTCCAAACATTGTTGGCCCATTTGGTCTGCTTCAACCCCTAGCAGATGGCGTAAAACTATTTATCAAAGAACCCATCCGGCCCTCATCATCTTCTCCAATCCTCTTTATTGCAACCCCCATACTAGCTCTCCTCCTAGCAATCTCAATTTGAATCCCCCTACCCCTGCCATTTTCCCTAGTAGACCTCAATCTAGGCCTACTATTCCTACTAGCTATGTCCAGCCTAGCAGTATACTCAATCCTATGATCAGGTTGAGCTTCAAACTCAAAATATGCTTTAATCGGAGCTCTTCGAGCGGTAGCCCAAACCATTTCCTATGAAGTCACTCTAGCAATCATCCTCCTATCCATCATCCTCATCAGCGGAAACTACACCCTTGGCACTCTTGCAATCACCCAAGAACCTCTTTACCTGATTTTCTCCTGCTGACCCTTAGCCATAATATGATACGTATCGACACTTGCTGAAACAAATCGCGCCCCCTTCGACCTAACAGAAGGTGAATCAGAACTAGTATCAGGATTTAACGTAGAGTACGCAGCAGGACCCTTTGCCCTATTCTTCCTAGCTGAATACGCCAACATCATACTTATAAACACACTAACCGCCATCCTGTTCTTCAACCCAAGCGTCTTCAACCTGCCCCAAGAGCTCTTCCCTATCGCACTAGCCACAAAAGCTCTTCTCCTATCAGCAGGCTTCTTATGAGTCCGCGCCTCCTACCCACGATTCCGATATGACCAACTAATGCACCTACTATGAAAAAACTTCCTACCACTCACCCTAGCCCTATGCTTATGACATATCAGCATGCCTATTTGCTACGCGGGCCTGCCTCCTTACTTATAAGCCCAGAGGAAATGTGCCTGAACACCTAAGGGTCACTATGATAAAGTGAACATAGAGGTATACCAGCCCTCTCATTTCCTAACCTCTAGAAAAGCAGGAATTGAACCTACACTAGAGGGATCAAAACCCTCCATACTTCCCTTATATTATTTTCTAGTAGGGTCAGCTAAACAAGCTATCGGGCCCATACCCCGAAAATGATGGTTCAACCCCTTCCCCTGCTAATGAACCCCCAAGCAAAACTAATCTTCACCATCAGCCTTCTACTAGGAACAGCTATCACAACCTCAAGCAACCACTGAATCATGGCCTGAGCCGGCCTTGAAATTAACACCCTCGCTATCCTCCCACTAATCTCCAAATCCCACCATCCTCGAGCCATCGAAGCCGCAACCAAATACTTTTTAGTCCAAGCAACTGCCTCTACTTTACTACTATTCTCCAGCATAACCAACGCATGATATACCGGACAGTGAGATATTACCCAACTAACCCATCCCGTCTCCTGCCTAATTCTAACCTCTGCCATTGCAATAAAACTAGGACTAGTCCCATTCCACTTTTGATTCCCCGAAGTCCTTCAAGGAGCGCCACTCACAACCGGACTACTTCTAGCCACAGTCATGAAATTTCCCCCAATCACACTATTCTTTTTAACCTCCCACTCTTTAAACCCAACCCTACTAACTTGCATAGCCATTCTCTCTGCTGCTCTTGGCGGGTGAATAGGGCTTAACCAGACCCAGATCCGAAAAATCCTAGCTTTCTCTTCTATCGCCCACCTAGGCTGAATGACCATTATTATCTCTTTTGACCCAAAACTAACTCTACTGAATTTCTACATCTACAGCCTCATAACTGCAGCCACCTTTCTAGCCCTAAACTCAATCAAAGCCTTAAAACTAACAACCCTTATAACAACATGAACAAAAACTCCCTCATTAAACGCAATACTATTTTTAACCCTACTCTCCCTAGCAGGCCTTCCTCCCCTCACAGGCTTCCTGCCCAAATGATTAATCATTCAAGAACTGACTAAGCAAAGCATGGCCCCAGCAGCAACCGTAATCTCCCTTTTATCCCTACTAGGCCTATTCTTTTACCTCCGCCTCGCATACTGCACCACAATCACATTACCTCCACACACCACAAATCACATGAAGCAATGACACACTAACAAACCAACCCATATCACTATCGCCATTTTAACCACTCTATCTACTATGCTCCTACCTATCTCCCCTTTAATCTACCCCCTATCATAAGAAGCTTAGGTTCACCCAAACCGGAAGCCTTCAAAGCCTCAAACAAGAGTTAGACCCTCTTAGCTTCTGCTAAAACCCGCAGGACACTACCCTGCATCTCCTAAGTGCAAACCAGGTACTTTAACTTAAGCTAGGGCTTTAACTCTACCACTAGACAGATGGGCTTCGATCCCATAATCTTATAGTTAACAGCTATATGCCCCAACCAACAGGCTTCTGCCTAACAGACTCCGGCACACTATCAATGCGCATCTACGAGCTTGCAACTCATCATGAACTTCACTACAGAGTCGATAAGAAGAGGAATTGAACCTCTGTAAAAAGGACTACAGCCTAACGCTTATACACTCAGCCATCTTACCTATGACATTCATCAACCGGTGACTATTCTCAACTAACCACAAAGATATCGGTACCCTTTACCTAATCTTCGGCGCATGAGCTGGTATAGTAGGCACTGCCTTAAGCCTCCTCATCCGAGCAGAATTAGGTCAACCAGGCGCCCTCCTAGGTGACGACCAAGTCTACAACGTTGTCGTAACCGCCCATGCTTTTGTAATAATCTTCTTCATAGTTATACCCATCATAATCGGAGGATTCGGAAACTGACTAGTCCCACTAATAATTGGAGCCCCAGACATAGCCTTCCCCCGAATAAACAACATGAGCTTCTGACTACTACCCCCATCCTTCCTCTTACTACTAGCCTCCTCAACAGTAGAAGCAGGAGTAGGAACTGGATGAACAGTATACCCACCTTTAGCTGGCAACCTAGCACACGCCGGAGCTTCAGTAGACCTGGCTATTTTTTCACTCCATCTAGCAGGTATTTCCTCTATCCTAGGCGCTATCAACTTCATCACAACAGCAATCAACATAAAACCACCAGCCCTGTCACAATACCAAACTCCCCTGTTCGTCTGATCCGTATTAATCACCGCTGTCCTACTCCTCCTATCCCTCCCAGTCCTAGCCGCTGGAATCACTATGCTACTAACCGACCGCAACCTCAATACCACTTTTTTCGACCCAGCAGGAGGAGGAGACCCAGTTCTCTACCAACACCTCTTCTGATTCTTTGGTCACCCAGAAGTCTACATCCTAATCTTACCAGGATTCGGCATCATTTCTCATGTCGTAGCCTACTACGCGGGCAAAAAAGAACCATTCGGTTACATAGGAATAGTATGAGCCATACTGTCCATCGGTTTCCTAGGCTTTATCGTATGAGCCCACCATATGTTCACGGTAGGAATAGACGTAGACACTCGAGCATACTTCACATCTGCAACTATAATCATCGCCATCCCAACAGGAATCAAAGTATTCAGCTGACTTGCAACCCTACACGGCGGTATCATCAAATGAGAACCACCCATGCTATGAGCCCTAGGCTTTATCTTCCTATTCACCATCGGAGGCCTAACAGGCATCGTCCTAGCCAACTCTTCCCTAGACATCGCACTACACGACACTTACTACGTAGTAGCACACTTCCACTACGTACTATCAATAGGAGCAGTATTTGCAATTCTAGCAGGGTTCACTCACTGATTCCCCCTATTCACAGGCTACACACTCCACTCTACATGAGCTAAAACTCACTTTGGAGTGATATTCGTAGGCGTCAATCTCACTTTCTTCCCACAACACTTCCTAGGCCTAGCCGGCATGCCACGACGATACTCAGACTACCCAGACGCTTACACTCTATGAAACACTATCTCCTCAGTAGGCTCACTTATCTCTATGACAGCAGTAATCATGCTAGTGTTCATGATCTGAGAAGCCTTCGCATCAAAACGTAAAGCCCTTCAACCAGAACTAACAAGCACTAACATCGAATGAATCCACGGATGCCCACCTCCGTTCCACACCTTCGAAGAACCTGCCTTTGTCCAAGTCCAAGAAAGGAAGGAATTGAACCCCCATACATTGGTTTCAAGCCAACTGCATAAACCACTTATGCTTCTTTCTCATAAGAGGCGTTAGTAAAACCATTACATAACCTTGTCAAGGTTAAATTACAGATGAAACCTCTGTACACCTCTACTTAAACATGGCAAACCACTCACAACTAAGCTTCCAAGATGCCTCATCACCTATCATAGAAGAACTAATACAATTCCACGACCACACCATAATGGTCGCTCTCGCTATTTGCAGCCTTGTCCTCTACCTCTTAACCTTAATACTGACAGAAAAACTATCATCAAACACAGTCGACGCACAAGCAATCGAACTCGTCTGAACAATCCTCCCAGCCATTGTCCTAATCACATTAGCCCTACCATCCCTACGAATCCTATACATAATAGACGAAATCAACGAACCAGACCTTACCCTAAAAGCCATTGGCCACCAATGATACTGAACTTACGAATACACTGACTTTAAAGACCTCACATTTGACTCCTACATAATCCCAACAGCAGACTTACCCTTAGGCCACTTCCGCCTACTAGAAGTAGACCATCGTGTCATCGTCCCCACACATTCCACCGTCCGAGTTATCGTCACCGCTGATGACGTCCTACACTCATGAGCCGTGCCAAGCCTAGGTGTAAAAACCGACGCAATCCCTGGACGCCTAAACCAAACCTCCTTCCTGGCCTCTCGACCTGGAGTCTACTACGGCCAATGCTCAGAAATCTGTGGAGCAAACCACAGCTTCATGCCAATTGTAGTAGAATCCGTCCCACTCGCCAACTTTGAAAACTGATCCTCTCTGTTATCATCCTAACCATTAAGAAGCTATGCAACAGCATTAGCCTTTTAAGCTAAAGAAAGAGGAAAACTCCTCCTTAATGATATGCCACAACTAAATCCAAACCCTTGATTTTTTATCATGATTACTACATGACTCACATACTCCTTCATTATCCAACCTAAACTCCTAACGTTCGTAACTGCCAACCCTCCATCTAGCAAAACACCCACAACTCCAAACACAACTCCCTGAACCTGACCATGAACCTAAGCTTCTTCGACCAATTCTCAAGCCCCTCCCTTCTAGGAATCCCATTAATCCTCATCGCAACAGCATTCCCAGCCTTATTAATCCCCTCCCCAGGTAACCGTTGAATTACAAGCCGCCTCTCTACCCTACAATTATGATTTATCAACCTAATCACAAAACAGCTAATAACCCCTCTAGACAAAAAAGGCCACAAATGAGCTCTAATCCTAACATCACTAATAATTTTCCTCTTGCTAATCAACCTCCTAGGCCTGCTACCTTACACTTTCACTCCAACTACCCAACTATCTATAAACCTAGCCCTAGCTTTCCCCCTATGACTTGCCACCCTCCTAACAGGCTTACGTAACCAGCCCACTGCTTCTCTAGGCCACCTGCTACCAGAAGGAACCCCAACCCCCCTAATCCCAGCCCTAATCATAATCGAAACAACAAGCCTACTCATTCGACCACTAGCTTTAGGCGTCCGCCTAACAGCCAACCTCACAGCGGGCCATCTACTAATCCAACTCATCTCCACAGCCACGGTAGCCCTATACTCAACAATACCAGCAGTCTCTCTACTCACCCTACTAGTTCTATTCCTTTTAACCTTACTAGAAGTAGCCGTAGCTATAATCCAAGCTTACGTCTTTGTCCTACTACTAAGCCTGTACCTTCAAGAAAACATCTAGCCCCAATGGCACACCAAGCACACTCATACCACATAGTAGATCCCAGCCCATGACCCATCCTAGGAGCCGCCGCTGCCCTCCTAACCACCTCAGGCCTGACAATATGATTCCATTCTCGCACCCCATACCTCTTAATCATTGGCTTACTAACAACTGCTCTCGTTATATTCCAATGATGACGTGACATCGTACGAGAAAGTACGTTCCAAGGCCACCATACCCCTACTGTCCAAAAAGGACTTCGATACGGCATAGTCCTATTTATCGCCTCAGAAGCTTTCTTTTTCTTCGGCTTTTTCTGAGCTTTCTTCCACTCAAGCCTAGCCCCCGCTCTAGAGCTGGGAGGACAATGACCCCCAGTCGGAATCAAACCCCTAGACCCAATAGAAGTCCCCCTGCTTAACACCGCCATCCTCCTAGCCTCCGGCGTTACAGTAACATGAGCCCACCACAGCATCACAGAAGCCCTCCGAAAACAAGCAATCCAAGCCCTCACCCTCACTGTTCTCCTGGGCTTCTACTTCACCGCCCTACAAGCAATAGAATACTACGAAGCCCCATTCTCCATCGCAGACGGAGTATACGGTTCTACATTCTTTGTCGCCACTGGATTCCACGGCCTACACGTCATCATTGGCACTACCTTCCTCCTAGTATGCCTTCTGCGGCTAATCAAATACCACTTCACATCAAGCCACCACTTTGGTTTCGAAGCAGCAGCCTGATACTGACACTTCGTAGATGTTGTCTGACTATTCCTCTACGTATCTATCTACTGATGAGGATCTTACTCTTCTAGTATACTAATTACAATCGACTTCCAATCCTTAGAATCTGGTTCAAACCCAGAGAAGAGTAATGAACATAATTATCTTCATAATCTCTATGTCACTGGCACTAAGCATCGCCCTAACCCTACTAAACTTCTGACTAGCCCAGATAAACCCTGACCCAGAAAAACTATCCCCATACGAATGCGGCTTCGACCCCCTAGGATCTGCTCGACTACCATTCTCCATCCGATTTTTCCTAGTAGCAATCATATTCCTCTTATTCGACTTAGAAATCGCCCTCCTACTACCACTTCCATGAGCTACCCAACTACAAGACCCCACTTCTACTTTAATCTGGGCCACCATTTTAATCCTTCTCCTCACCCTAGGATTAATCTACGAATGAGCCCAAGGAGGCCTAGAATGAGCAGAATAGTAGAAAGTTAGTCTAACTAAGACAGTTGATTTCGGCTCAACAAATTATAGTAACCACCCTATAACTTTCTTCATGACCCTACTCCACTTAAGCTTCTACTCTGCCTTCACCCTAAGCGCCCTAGGACTAGCATTCCACCGAACCCACCTAATCTCAGCCCTACTATGCCTAGAAAGCATAATACTATCAATATATGTAGCCCTATCAATATGACCTATCCAGACACAATCATCAGCCTCAGCCATCCTACCAATTTTCATACTGACTTTCTCTGCATGCGAAGCAGGAACTGGACTAGCCCTACTCGTAGCCTCCACCCGCACCCACGGCTCCGACCACCTACATAACTTCAATCTCCTACGATGCTAAAAATCATACTACCAACTATTATACTACTGCCCCTTACATTCCTATCCCCACGCAAACACTTATGAACCAACACTACAACATATAGCCTACTAATCGCTGCTATCAGCCTACAATGACTAGTTCCAACTTACTATCCAGGTAAAACCCTAACCCCTTGATCATCCGTAGACCAAATCTCCTCTCCCCTGTTGGTGCTTTCCTGCTGACTTCTCCCCCTCATAATTATAGCAAGCCAAAACCACCTAGAGCAAGAACCCACCTCACGCAAACGAGTCTTCATCACAACAATAATCTTAGCTCAACCCTTTATCCTCCTAGCTTTTTCATCTTCAAACCTAATACTCTTCTACATTGCATTCGAAGCCACTCTAATCCCAACCCTCATCCTCATTACCCGATGAGGCAGCCAACCAGAACGATTAAACGCAGGCATCTACCTACTATTCTACACACTCGCCAGTTCCCTCCCACTATTAATTACAATCATTCACCTACACAATCAAATTGGTACCCTATACCTCCCAATACTCAAGCTCCACCACCCAATAATAGCCCACTCATGAACAAACCTCATATCCAGCCTAGCTCTTCTCATCGCTTTCATAGTCAAAGCCCCACTATACGGCCTACATCTTTGACTGCCTAAAGCCCATGTAGAAGCCCCAATTGCAGGCTCTATACTTCTCGCCGCCCTCCTATTAAAACTAGGCGGGTATGGCATCATGCGAATCACCATCCTGGTAAACCCCTCACTAAACAACCTCCACTACCCATTCATCACCCTAGCATTATGAGGCGCACTAATAACTAGCGCTATCTGCTTACGACAAATTGACTTAAAATCATTAATCGCCTACTCCTCTGTCAGCCACATAGGCCTAGTAGTCGCCGCAACTATAATCCAAACCCAATGAGCATTCTCCGGGGCAATAATCCTAATAATCGCACACGGACTAACTTCTTCAATACTATTCTGCTTAGCTAACACCAACTATGAACGAACCCACAGCCGAATTCTCCTACTCACACGAGGACTTCAACCACTCCTCCCCCTCATAGCTATTTGATGACTATTAGCAAACCTAACAAACATAGCTCTCCCACCAACAATCAACCTAATAGCCGAATTAACTATCATAATTGCCCTATTCAACTGATCTTCACTCACTATCATCTTGACAGGAACAGCAATCTTCCTAACCGCCTCATACACCCTATACATACTAATAATAACACAACGAGGAACCCTTCCATCCCACATCACATCCATCCAAAACTCTTCAACACGAGAACACCTCCTCATAGCCCTCCACATAATCCCCATAGGCCTTCTCATCCTCAAACCCCAACTAATCTCAGGAATCCCCATATGCAAGCATAGTTTTAATTCAAACATTAGACTGTGATCCTAAAAATAGAAGTTAAAATCTTCTTGCTTGCCGAGGGGAGGTCGAACCAACAAGAACTGCTAATTCTCGCATCTGAGTATAAACCCTCAGTCCCCTTACTTTCAAAGGATAACAGTAATCCAATGGTCTTAGGAACCACTCATCTTGGTGCAAATCCAAGTGAAAGTAATGGACTCCCCACTTATCCTAATCGCCCTCATACTACTAACACTAACAACCCTTTCTACTCCACTCATCTTTCCCATACTATCAGACAACCTCAAAAACACTCCAACCATCATCACAAACACAGTAAAAACCTCCTTCCTAATCAGCCTAATTCCAATAATAATCCACATCCACTCAGGGACAGAAAGCTTAGCCCTCCTATGAGAATGAAAATTCATCATAAATTTCAAAATCCCGCTCAGCTTAAAACTAGACTTCTACTCCCTAACTTTCTTTCCAATCGCCCTATTCGTATCATGATCCATCCTACAATTTGCAACCTGATACATAGCCTCAGACCCTTATATCACAAAATTCTTCACCTACTTACTACTATTCCTCATTGCAATGCTAATCTTAATTGTAGCCAACAACCTATTCGTACTATTCATCGGATGAGAAGGGGTGGGGATTATATCTTTTCTACTAATCAGCTGATGACATGGCCGAGCAGAAGCTAACACTGCTGCCCTCCAAGCTGTACTATACAACCGAATCGGGGATGTCGGCCTCATCCTATGTATAGCATGACTAGCCTACACAATAAACACTTGAGAAATCCAACAACTACCATCCCCATCCCAAGCCCCAACACTACCCCTCCTAGGCCTAATTCTAGCCGCAACAGGAAAATCCGCTCAATTCGGCCTGCACCCATGACTCCCTGCCGCCATAGAAGGCCCAACCCCTGTATCCGCCCTACTACACTCCAGCACAATAGTAGTTGCCGGAATTTTCCTCCTCATCCGAACCCACCCCTTACTCAACAACAACCAAAACGCCCTCACCCTCTGCCTATGCCTTGGGGCCCTATCCACACTATTCGCAGCCACATGCGCCCTCACCCAAAATGACATCAAAAAAATTATTGCCTTTTCCACCTCAAGCCAACTAGGCTTAATAATAGTCACTATTGGATTAAACCTCCCACAACTAGCCTTCCTACACATCTCAACACACGCATTCTTCAAAGCAATACTATTCCTATGTTCCGGATCTATCATTCACAGCCTCAACGGGGAACAAGACATCCGAAAAATAGGAGGCCTCCAAAAAATACTTCCAACTACTACCTCTTGCCTCACTATCGGCAATCTAGCCCTAATAGGAACACCATTCCTAGCAGGCTTCTACTCAAAAGACCAAATCATCGAAAGCCTAAACACCTCCTACCTAAACGCGTGAGCCCTACTTCTCACACTACTAGCTACAGCATTCACTGCAGTCTACACCATCCGCATAACCATACTCGTACAAGCTGGCTTCACACGAATTCCACCCCTCACCCCAATAAACGAAAACAACCCGGCAGTAACATCTCCAATCACTCGACTCGCACTAGGAAGCATCACAGCAGGACTCCTAATCACCTCATACATCCCACCCACAAAGACACCACCCATAACTATACCACTATCCATCAAAATCACAGCCCTAGTAGTCACAACCCTGGGAATTGCTCTCGCCCTAGAAATGTCAAAACTGACCCAAACCCTCATTCTAACCAAACAAAACTCATATCGCAACTTCTCTATCTCCCTAGGCTACTTTAACCCATTAATACACCGACTCAGCACAAAACCCCTCCTAGCCGGGGGCCAAAATGTAGCATCTCACCTTATAGACCTCTCTTGATTTAAACTACTAGGGCCAGAAGGACTAGCTCACCTCCAACTAAAAGCAGCTAAAGCTGCAACCACCCTACACCCAGCCCTAATTAAAGCCTACTTAGGCTCATTTGCTTTATCCACACTCATTTTACTACTATCCACCTACAGAAAAGCTAATGGCACTCAATCTTCGTAAAAACCACCCCCTACTAAAAATCGTCAACGACTCACTAATCGACCTACCAACACCATCAAACATCTCAACTTGATGAAACTTCGGATCCTTACTAGGAATCTGCTTAATTACACAAATTGTCACGGGACTATTACTAGCCATACACTACACAGCAGACACATCCCTAGCATTCACTTCTGTCGCCCACACATGCCGAAACGTCCAATTCGGCTGACTAATTCGAAACCTCCACGCAAACGGAGCTTCCTTTTTCTTCATCTGCATCTACTTCCATATTGGCCGAGGATTCTACTATGGATCATACCTAAACAAAGAAACCTGAAACATCGGAGTTATCCTACTATTAACACTCATAGCCACCGCTTTCGTCGGATACGTATTACCCTGAGGACAGATATCATTCTGAGGAGCCACAGTAATTACAAACCTATTCTCAGCAATCCCATACATTGGCCAAACACTAGTAGAATGAGCATGAGGCGGATTCTCAGTAGACAACCCCACTCTAACTCGATTCTTCGCCCTCCACTTCCTTCTCCCATTCATCATTGCAGGACTCACCCTAGTGCACCTAACCCTACTACACGAAACAGGATCAAACAACCCCCTAGGAATTCCATCGGACTGCGACAAAATTCCATTCCACCCCTACTACTCTACAAAAGACATCCTAGGCTTTGCACTCATACTAATCCTCCTTGTCTCCCTAGCCCTATTCTCACCTAATCTACTAGGAGACCCAGAAAACTTCACGCCGGCCAACCCACTAGCCACACCCCCACACATTAAACCCGAATGATACTTCCTATTTGCCTACGCCATCCTACGATCCATCCCAAACAAACTAGGAGGCGTACTAGCCCTAGCCGCCTCAGTCCTAGTTCTTTTCCTCCTTCCCCTCCTCCACACCTCAAAACTACGCTCAATAACCTTCCGTCCTCTCTCACAAATCCTATTCTGAACCCTAGTAGCCAACCTTCTCGTCCTAACCTGAGTAGGAAGCCAACCAGTCGAACACCCATTCATTATCATCGGCCAACTAGCTTCCTTCACATACTTCACTATCATCCTGATTCTCTTCCCCCTCGTGTCTATCCTAGAAAATAAAATGCTCAAACTCTAACTCTAATAGTTTATAAAAACATTGGTCTTGTAAGCCAAAGATTGAAGACTACGCCCCTTCTTAGAGTTACTCACAGAGGACCCCCCCCCCCCCCCCCCAAGCACTCTTCCAGTGCTTTCTAGGGTATGTATAACTTTGCATTGCATTATATACCCCATACGCATTACAGTCCATGTAGGATCTTCCACATACTAACCAGGTCCATACGCCCCCGCACCCCAGTTTCCGACGCCAACGAACTTGTTGAACGGTTTGTTGCGTGACCAATCACATCTTCGTTTCAGGCACCCTTCGCCCAGGTAATCCTACCCAAAGCCCATCCGTCAAGCGTTACACGAGATCGGAACTCCTCCTTCGTACTCTACACCCAACCAGGGATACGACTAATGTCACAGTACACCTTTGAATGCTCCTAGACATACATTTCGCCCACCTCCAAAACACTACCTCTTCCAAAGACTTTCAAGAACTCCCAAGCCAGAGAACCTGGTTATCTATTAATCGCTCTTCTCACGAGAACCGAGCTACTCAACGTCAGTTATACCCTACTTATTGGCGTCAGGGGCATACTTTCCCTCTTACCCTCGAGGCCCTACTTGCTCTTTTGCGCCTCCCGTGGTAACTTCAGGACCATCTCCTTCCTAATCCTTTACCTACTGCCCTTCACTGATACTAGTGGTTGGTCGTGAAGACTCCCCTCTACCCTCGTTACTCCGGCATGCCGACCTCCTACACTTCGCTTTTTTTGGGGTCCTTTCAATATGCCCTTCCAGTGCGTAGCAGGAGTTATCTTCCTCTTGACATGTCCATCACATGACCGTCGCGCATATGAATCCCCCAGTCAATTCCTAAGTGTAATGGTTGGAGTATAAGTCCTACGCATACCCTGACACTGATGCACTTTGCTCCCATTCATGGCCCCCGCGCCGTTTGCCTATACAGGCACTAGATAATGCAATGCTTGCCGGACATATTTCTATCATTCACACTTTCCTGAGACTTAGAGCTAAACATCCATTTTTGCTGTTTATTTTTTATCTTGATTTTTTTTTCCACTCACATAATTAATAAACTTCCCACATTCTTCACATTCAACGCGATCAATTTCATCATTCATTAAACTTCAACACCATAAAGCTGAAATCACCCATCAAACATTCCTTCAAGGGGAAAGGAATCAAACCTTCATCACCAACTCCCAAAGCTGGCATTTTCACTAAACTACCCCCTGACCACACACCCTACACAGCCCGAATCGCCCCACGAGACAACCCTCGCACAAGTTCCAACACCACAAACAAAGTCAACAATAAACCTCACCCACCAATTAAAAACAACCCCACCCCCCACGAATACAAAACTGCAACCCCAGCAAAATCTAACCGAACAAATGAAAACCCTACATTATCCACAGTCCCCCCTTCCACCACAACTTCAAACGCCCCTCCAATAGCGGCCCCCACCATAATAACTAAGCTCATCCCCAAACCATATCCTACAACCCCTCAATCAGCCCACCCTTCCGGATAGGGGTCAGCCGCTAACGACACCGAATAAACAAACACCACCAACATCCCTCCCAAATAAACTATTACCAGCACCAACGACACAAAAGATACCCCTAAACTCACCAATCAACCACATCCAGCAATAGACGCCACAACTAACCCTAACACTCCATAATAAGGAGAAGGATTAGATGCAACCGCCAGACTTCCCAGGATAAAGCATAAACCTATAAACAAAACAAATTTCATCATAATTTCTGCTCGGCCTCTCTCCGAAATCTACAGCCTGAAAAACTGTCGTTATTAAAGCTTTAACTACAGAAACTATCCAACACAACCACCTCATTCTCCTCCCACACATCCTCTACCAAACTAGCTAAATAAACTCTCGCAACTCACAGCTAAACGCCCGCCATCAACACTCTTTTTTATCTTGACATTTCATTCTCACCCCCACAACCAGCCAAACACTACATTTCCTTCACCCGCCCGCGCAATTTTTTTCATTCAACCCATCCACCAAACCCAACCCAATCCTCCTGCCAATAAAAAACAAACAAAAACACAATCCATATACTCAAACCAAAATCAATCTTT